AGAAATAGCCCGTTTATTTCTCAAGAAGAGATGGGAAACATGCTCAATATCATTTGATTGAATAGTTGACCCAGCCCCCTGTTGTTTGAAGAAACCCCCCACTTCCATTGGTATTTTTTCACGAAAAGCAAACATGAGATAATAAATCCAGTCTTTCACTAAGATTTCGAATAGCTGTCCCGAATTCAAGTTGATTATGTTTCGCCTCTTTCTCGGAGAAAGACGATCAAAAAATTCCCAATCATGGTCCTTACGGATCGGATCATCCATATAATATACAAAAAGGAACTCCAGATATTTGATATCTTTCTCTTTGAATGAGATCTCAATTCCAGCGACGGTTTCATTAGATATCTTACAACTAGAATCTCTCTTTTTTCCTATCCAGTTCCTACACCACCGAGAGCCCCAGTTAGATTCAGGCATGATATATTTTTGAATTATTGGGAGAACCCCGGTACTCTCTTTCGGATCCAGGAAAGAACTCTCAGAGATCTTTTTTCCTTTTGGAAGATACAGGAGCGGAACAATCAACCTATTGATATTGGAAGACTCAGATGATTCTTCCAATCTATCATTTTTGGGTCCAATGCAATTCATAGGTATAGGAAGAAGCCCTGTCAAATAGAGATTTTTTCTTTCGACCATTTTTATATTGTTAATACGATATATAAGGACCTGGACCGCTACTACAAAGAATACTACATCCTTGATCGTGAAATATCGATTGCTTGCCGAACCCTGTGAATTTCGTGAAAGTAGGATACTCCAAATTCGGGAGTCCAAGAGTTTTATAAAACTCTCTTGATGGAAAAAAATATGAATGAAAAATCCCGCTGAATTGAATTGGGTCCATGAATCTAAGAAATAGCGAGAATTCTTGATTTCTCTCAATATCTCTCTCAATTCGAAAATCCAGGATTTGAATTGATGTGTTTTCATCGAATCCTCCTAAATTGCATTGATTTATCCGAAAGATTTCACTTCAATTGGAATTTGGTTATTCACCATGTACGAGGATTCCCACTAAGCATCCATGGCTGAATGGTTAAAGCGCCCAACTCATAATTGGCGAATTCGTAGGTTCAATTCCTACTGGATGCACGCCAATGGGACCCTCCCTCCAATAAGTCTATCGGATTTTTGTTCAAGAATAAAATCTTATCGAACTGGACAGTTCATCCTTTGGAACCATATCACATCCCGGATATGATGAAATAGGATGAATTGAGACGGTATTTTGTAAGTACATAATTATTTTGAATAAATTCACTATTTCTTTATTTTCCGATCGCCTGGAAAGAACAAGATGTTTCTTTTGTTCTTTCTTCAACAATTTCTGATCTCTAGTAGACCTCTCAGTAGGATTCGAACCCAGATAAAGTTCTGACCATCTGTCAGAGAAAAAAGAACCAGCGGTTCTGTATCAATGGAATCTCATCATCCATACATAACGAATTGGTGTGGTATATTCAAATCATAACATATGAACAGTAAAAACTAGTATTTTAATTGAGACTAGAACTCATAGGGAAGAAAATAGATTTATGAATGGAATAAAATATGCAGTATTTACAGACAAAAGTATTCGGTTATTGGGGAAAAATCAATATACTTTTAATGTCGAATCGGGATCAACTAAGACAGAAATAAAGCATTGGGTCGAACTCTTCTTTGATGTCAAAGTAATAGCTATGAATAGTCATCGACTCCCGGTAAAGGGTAGAAGAGTACGACCTATTATGGGACATACAATGCATTACAGACGGATGATCATTACGCTTCAACCGGGTTATTCTATTCCACCTCTTAGAAAGAAAAGAACTTAAATAAAAATACTTAATAGCATGGCGATACACTTATACAAAACTTCTACCCCAAGCACACGCAATGGAGCCGTAGACAGTCAAGTAAAATCCAATCCACGAAATCATTTGATCTATGGACAGCATCGTTGTGGTAAAGGCCGTAATGCCAGAGGAATCATTACCGCAGGGCATAGAGGGGGAGGTCATAAGCGTCTATACCGTAAAATAGATTTTCGACGGAATGAAAAAGACATATATGGTAGAATCGTAACCATAGAATACGACCCTAATCGAAATGCATACATTTGTCTCATACACTATGGGGATGGTGAGAAAAAATATATTTTACACCCCAGAGGGGCTATAATCGGAGATACCGTTGTTTCTGGTACAGAAGTTCCTATAAAAATGGGAAATGCCCTACCTTTGACCGATATGCCGTTAGGCACGGCCATACATAACATAGAAATAACACTCGGAAAGGGTGGACAATTAGCTAGAGCAGCAGGTGCTGTAGCGAAACTAATTGCAAAAGAGGGGAAATCGGCCACATTAAAATTACCTTCTGGAGAGGTCCGTTTGATATCCAAAAACTGCTCGGCAACAGTCGGACAAGTAGGAAATGTTGGGGTAAACCAGAAAAATTTGGGTAAAGCCGGATCTAAATGTTGGCTAGGTAAGCGTCCTATAGTAAGAGGAGTAGTTATGAACCCTGTAGACCATCCGCATGGGGGTGGTGAAGGGAGGGCCCCAATTGGTAGAAAAAAACCCGCAACTCCTTGGGGTTTTCCTGCACTTGGAAGAAGAAGTAGAAAAAAGAAGAAATATAGTGATAATTTGATTCTTCGTCGTCGTAGTAAGTAGTAAATAGTAGAGAAAATTGAAATTGTTTCTTCGTCTTTACAAGAAAAGGGAGTAATTAACTGTGACACGTTCACCAA